AATCCAAACATTTATCTATCCAGCCATGAGGTAGATCAGCAGCGACTCCTCCGATACGAAAAAAATTATGCATCATGCGCATGCCGGTAGCCGCTTCAAATAGGTCATATATCAATTCTCGTTCTCTAAAAATATAGAAGAAAGGAGTCTGCGCCCCAATATCTGCCATAAAAGGACCAAGCCATAACAAATGGGAAGCGATACGACTCAACTCCAACATAATAGCTCTGATATAGCTAGCCCTTTTAGGTACTTGAATATTGCCTAGCTGTTCGGGCCCGTTTACGGTTATTGCTTCTGTGAACATAGTAGCTAAATAATCCCAACGTGTTACATAAGGCAAATATTGTATAATTGTTCGATTTTCCGCAATTTTCTCCATCCCTCTATGTAAATAACCCAATACTGGTTCACAGTTAATAACATCTTCACCATCGAGAGTAACGATCAGTCGAAGAACACCATGCATTGATGGGTGGTGAGGGCCCATATTGACTATCATGAGGTCTTTTCTTGTAGTTGGTAGAATCATAAGTTTTTCTCGAGTCGTTCTTCCATGCATTGCTGAAAGTAAAAAGAAAGAAGTTTATCAAAATTTAAACGACTAAGCGCAAACAGTCTCACGCTTCAAATTAACGAGTTTTTATCTTTCGAATATCCAACTCCCCAATTAATTCTTTATAGCGCTCCCTATTTATTTTTGACAAATAGGCCAGCAGTCGTTGACGTTTTCCCAAAATTTTTCGCAAACCTCGCTGAGATGAAAAGTCTTTTTTGTGCAATTCCAAATGTGAAGTGAGTTTCCTTATTTTAGTGGTGAAACTGAATACTTGAAATTCAACAGACCCCCTGGTTTCTTTGTTTTCTTTTTGAGAAATAAATGAAATCGATGAATTTTTGACCATAAAAAAACGCCCCTTGCCCTTTTTACAGATATGGATTTTACCGATCAGTAATAATAATGCCATTAATTTGAATGTGGTATATACAAGAATCTAATCCAAATTTCTTTTTGAACTCCTAATTTCATGAATTCAAATCAATCAATTCAATTTTGAATTGGTTTTCCTATAGGAATAGAAAAGCTTGGTACATTTTTGGATCGAAGAATTTAGACCTAAAATAAAGAAGGTTTCGTTCATTCATTTCGAGATCGAATTCAGACATTATTCATTTGATATTGGATACTATAATGAAATGTGAGATAAGACATCTGATCTGTGTATTTGTTTGCTTTCATATACCCTATTATATATAGGGTATAGGATATACAGAAAGTGTATTATTAAAAAATTTTCAATCGTGGATACATCTGTATCCTTAACATACCGAAACGGCTGCCATTATTGGTATCAAACCAATAACGATTCATACAAGCTAAATCTTCTAATCGATAATTAGGCCAAAGAAAGAGCTTTAATTTCATTAATTGATTTTTATCTCTATCAAGATGGTTATTGTCATGTAAAACTTGGCTGCTGTTTTTTACGTTACAAAATACCGGATTTGGATCTATATAATTTCTCTTTTTTGAATTGAAACAAATTAGAATTCTCAATTTTCTACGACGTCTAAAGGATAAAATATTTTCGGGAACAAGTAAATCCAAATTATTTTTAGAAGCATGTCCTTGCTCTTGGTATTTTTGATGCTTATTCTTATGAACCAACGAAATACCAACGGTTTGATACATAATAAATTGCCCATCTTTTTGTTCAGACAAACGAATGGGTTCTAGAATCAATACTCCCTTCTTCATAAATTCTGAAAGAGTTAAATTATTATTAATCATCATTATATCCAAACTCATTTGTTTCTTTTGAATCGAGGATAGAGTAATTTTTGGTGAATCTATCAGTTTACGCAGGAGACAATATACATTGATATTATTGATCATTCTTTCATTCAAAGTCTCATCCCATCGCAATTGAAAAAGCAAATAACGTTTCATGAACAAACGCAGTTCCGCTTTCGTGTATTGTTTTTTCTTTTTCCCTTTTTTCATGTTTGATCTTGCATCATTTTCTTCAATATCTTTTGGGGGTGAGAGGACGGATCTCCGCTCTCCTCGACTTGTCGGTTCTTTTTCTTCTTGATCTCGATGCTTTTTATTTGATGCTATCAAAAAATTGTCCTTTTCATTGATCTTTTTATTTGCACTTCTATTTAAATTTAAAAGAAGTAATTTGCTTGGTATAAACCAAGGTTTCATTTTATATGTCTTATAAATTAACAAAAATTCTGGGAAGAACCAAAGTTCCAGATTGGATATGGGATGCTTTAGCATTTTTTCATTCATTCCCATCCAATCGTAAAACCCCTTGTGAGAGTTTGGTAAATTTATCTCTGGGATCTTAAGATAAAAAAAATATTTTTTAGAAATTATTTGAGAATTTTTAGTACGAATTTGAGTATTTTGATTCCTATTGGTATCGATTATGATCCAGGCCTCAATATCGATTTTTTGTATAAGATCAAATTGCAAAATTTTCCAATCAAAATATTTTCTATCGGCCGGTTTTTCCATATGGATCTTTCCTAGATCATTTTTAATAGGGATGTTCCTCAGCATATCAAAAAAGTTTTTTTTAGGCGTGTTATAATAAAATTCTTGGTTCGTATTTCCTTGAAGGGGAGATCCATAAAAAAAGCATTCCGTTTTCTTTTCATAATGAATAAATTTATATGCTAAAAGATCAGATCGATAGTATTTTATAAAATTATCTTTTTGATTAGATAATGAATATACTTCCAATTTTTTTTGTTTTTTGGAATTCATTAATGGTTTTTTTTCACATGAATGCCGTTTGCTAAAATTTGCCTTTTTAGCTATACGATGCTGACGAAATGTATTTCGCCATTTTTCTGGTATTAATCTAGACCATCCAATCTGAGATAAATGGTATTGATAATGTCCTCTTAACCGGCTTTTCCATGGATTCATTTCAGAACTCGGAAGTTTGTTATCTGCTGATTTCGAATCAAGCATTCCTTGTGTTTCAAAAGAATCCTTTATTTTAGCCTTAAGGAAAAAGGGGATTCGTTGATATTGAAGAACAAATCTTAACGAGTTAATAACTTGGATTTTTCCTAATTTATAAAATACATATGGTTGTGGTACGTAGGATAAGTCATAAAAAATATGTGAATTTGCTTTAATATTACTAATATTCTCAAGTTCCTTTCTTAGAATTATACTCGAAATAGACGGAATTTTAGTTTTCTTTTTTTTATTAATTCTTTCTTGTTTTCTTTCATTATTGTAAATGGATTTATCAATAATTTTTTTTGTTAATTTAAGAAAAAGTTTTGTATTTATTCTGGCAATATTAATGATATATAAAAATATACCCGTGTATATTTTTTCAATGAAAAATTTTACAAAAGGGGATAATTTACAGATTAATCGAGCATTTCTTCTTTTTAACATTTTAACCATTTGCTGTTTTTCTAATTTTTTAGCATTATAACTTGTAGGACTAAGATTATTTATTCTTGGAGTTACTTTTTTTTTCTCTTTTGTGATTCTTTCTATTTGAGTTCGAATTGTACTTGTTCTATCAGCCAGATCCTTCATTTTTTTTTCTGTCAACGAAGAGTTTTTCCAACCCGGAGATGCAATTTGAATTTGACTAAATGATTCGTGAATCGTTTGATTGTTTATTATGGAATCTTTTTCTTCTTTAATTTCGCTTGATTTATCGACTCCGACTTCTCTTAATCTGAATAATAGAATTGGATTTACTTTTGAAAGTTCTTTTATTATTCTTTTTCTAAAAAAAACACTTTGGATAACCCATTTTTTTGTTTCTTTTGAAACTTTTCGAAGTAATTTTGTTTTTACTTTGAAAACTTTTAGAACTCGAAAATACTTCTTTTTAAATTTTCCAATTTTTTTTGCGAATTCCTTTAAAATGGGTTTAAAAAAGGAAGGTTTTTTTCGGGGTGAACAAAAGGGGAGTTCCGTTTCCATTCCCCAAACTGTTAAAAAACAAGAATCACCTTTTTCTTTTGTCTTTTTCATTAGATCTTTCTGAGAGGATTGTAGTTTCGATTTGTGCCAAGGTTTCAGACAGAAAGGAAATACGATTTTTATTTGAATACCTTCTGTCAACCAATTTTTTGGAAATTCGGTTTCGGATAATGGAATACCATTATAGGTGCATTTAATATAGATCTCTTTATTCCATTCTTGGAAATCCTCAGCCCATTCAGGACGTTGCAATAGGAATATACGTCCAACATTTTTGGCAATTATCAATGAAGGTAATAGAATATATTTTCTAAAAATAGATTGAGTTATTAACACGCAACCTCTTATTCCTTGCGCAAATGGAATACGATTCCAATCCTCTGCGATTTTTATTCGTGCTTTTTCCTTTCTTTTGTTGGTTTCTTGTTTTTCTTCTCTTTTTGTTTGTTCTTTTGTATACTCTCCAGTTTTGAATGCTTCCCCTTTATCCAACCCATTTTTAAAAATTAGTTTAATCAACCCGGAAATATTAAAATTAAAATAAAAGGGAGGGGATTTTTGTCGTCTCTCCAAAAAAAGGGGGGACTTCGCATTTGCTTGAAATAATTCGAAAATAACCACTTTACGCCTTTGAGCCCGCATAGAACCTTTGATTATACCGCGCCGAAAGTCTGATTGTTGTGAATAGCGCATTAAAGTCACGTCGGTTTTTATATCGGACATTTTACTATTCGTAGTCTTAGGAGTACCTTTTGTAGCAGTCAAAATGACTACACGCTTGCCCCTTCTTGAACGAATTTGATGACCTATTGGTATGTCTTCTTTATATTTTCTTGATTGTTGTTCTAAATCGGTGATTAATTTGTATGACCATCGGGGGACTTTTTTATTGATTTCTTTTATTTTAATCGATTTTCTATTAATTTTTTGACCATTAGCATCAGTTACAATTTTATTTAAATTTAATAAATAGTTAAAATATTTTGTTTCTTTTTGAGAATCTATTTTTCCTTCTGAAAATAAATAA